TTCATAGTATACTTCTGAAGATTAATTATCAAAAATTTGAGCAAACAATAGACACATTTAATAGAAAATCTTTGTCACTAGAGAAAAAACTTTCTTTTTTTTCAGAACCCCAAGAAGAAAAATTTCATTCAGAAGAAGAAATAAAAATTGTCAAATTTTTATTTGATGTCGTTATAACTGATAGCAATGATCAAACTCTTATAAAAAATTTTATGGATTTCCACGAAATCAATAAAAAAGTTCCTCGATGGTCATACAAATTAAGAAGTGAGTTGGAAGAATTGGAAGGTGAAAATGAAGAAAATGTACCAATGGCGCCTGGAATTCGTTCAAGAAAAGCAAAACGTGTAGTGGTTTTTACTAATAAAGAGCCAGATAACGAGATTTATACTAATCTCAAAGATAATCAAAATTCTGATCAAAAAGATGAAATGGCTTTGATCCGTTATTCACAACAATCGGATTTTCGTCGAGAGATAATTAAAGGATCCATGCGTTCCCAAAGGCGTAAAACTGTTATTTGGAAATTTTTTCAAGCAAAAGTACATTCCCCCCTTTTTTTTGATAGAATAGATAAACTTTTTTTTTCATTTGATATATGGGGGCTAAAAAAAAAAATTCTTAGAAGTTTAATGTGGAAAAAAAAAAAAAAAAAAAAAATTGATAAAAAAGAAGACGAACAATTAAAAATGGACGAAAAAAGGCGGATAGAAATTGCAGAAACTTGGGATAGCTTCCTATTTGCTCAAAAAATAAGGGGTTTTCTCTTAGTAACTCAATCTATTCTTAGAAAATATATTATATTACCTTTATTGATAATAATTAAAAATAGCGTCCGTATGTTATTATTTCAATTTCCCGAGTGGTCTGAGGATTTAAAGGATTGGAAACGCGAAATGCATGTTAAATGTACTTATAATGGGGTTCAACTATCCGAAACCGAATTTCCAAGAAACTGGTTAAATGATGGTATTCAGATAAAAATCCTATTTCCTTTTTATCTTAAACCTTGGCATAAATCTAAATTTCAATCATCTCAGAAGGCTCGACTAAAAAAAACAAAAGACAAAGGAGAAAAAAATGATTTTTGTTTTTTAACAGTTTGGGGAATGGAAACTGACCTACCGTTTGGTTCTGCAAAAAAAAAGCCTTCTTTTTTTGAACCCATTTTTAAAGAATTAAAAAAAAGAATCAAAAAATTCAAAACTAAGTCTTTTCTGGTGGTAAGGATTTTCAAAGAAAGAGCAACAATTTTCCTAAAAATAACAAAAGAAATTAAAAAATGGATTCTCAAAAACTTTCTTTTTATAAAAGGAAAAACAAAAGACCTTTCAAAACAAAATAGAATTCCATTATTTAGCCCGAGAGAAATATATGAATTAAATGAAACTAAAAAAGATTCAATAATGAGTAATCAGATGATTCATGAACTATCTGTTCAAAATAAATGCATGGAGTGGACAAATTCTTCACTCAGTGAAAACAAAATAAAAAATTTGATTGATAGAATAAAGACAACCAGAAATCAAATAGAAGAAATTTCAAAAGAAAAACAAAACCTAACTAATAGTTGTAACAAACTGCGTTATGATTCTAAAAAAATTGAGTCATCAAAAAAAAATTGGCAGACATTAAAAAGAAAAAATACCCGATTAATTCGTAAATCTATTTTTTTTATAAAATTTTGCAGCGAACAACTGTCTATAGCTATTTTTCTAGGTATCATTAATATTCCAAGAATTACTACACAACTTTTTTTTGAATCAACAAAAACAATTCTTGATAAATATATTTACAAGAATGAAGAAAATATAGAAAAAAAAAAAAAAAATACCATTTATTTTATTTCGACTATAAAAAATTTAATATCCAATAAAAAAAAAATTAGTTATGACCTATGCTCTTTATCACAAGCATATGTATTTTACAAATTATCACAAATTCAAGTTAGTAACTTTTCTAAATTAAAGGCTGTTCTTGAATATAACATATGCATAACATCCTTTTTTGTTAAGAATCAAATAAAGGATTTTTTTCAAGAACAGGGAATCTTTCATTATAAATTGAAAGATAAAACCTTTTTTAATTCCGAAGTAAATCAATGGAAAAACTGGTTACGAAGTCATTATCAATACAATTTACCTCAGATTGCATGGGCTAAATTAGTAACCAAAAAATGGAAAAAGAAAATAAACCAAGACTCTCTAGTTCTAAATCCAAGTTTAACCAAAGAGGATTCATATGAAAAAAAGAAATTTGATAATTACAAAAAACAAAATTTTTTTGAGGCCGACTCATTATTAAATCCAAAACATAATTTAAAAAAAGATTCTATATATAATATTTTTTGCTACAAATCTATTCATTCTACAGAAAAATTTTTTGACATGTCTATAGGCATTGCTCTAGATAATTGTTTAGTCTCTTGTTTTCTAGAAAAATATAATATTGGGGGTATAGGGGAAATTCGGCATAGAAAATATTTGGATTGGAGAATTCTCAACTTTTGGTTTACAAAAAAAGTAAATATTGAGCCCCGGGTTAATACCAAGAGTAAAAAAAAATATATTAATACTAAAGTTCAGAATTATCAAAGAATTGATAAAATAACTAAGACGGGTCTTGCCAATCAAAAAAGTTTCTTTTTTGATTGGATGGGAATGAATGAAGAAATACTAAATCATCGTATAACAAATTTTGAATTTTTTTTCTTTCCAGAATTTTTATTATTTTCTAGTACATATAAAATGAAACCGTGGGTCATACCAATCAAATTACTTCTTTTCAATTTTAATGAAAACATAAATGTTAATAAAAAGATCACTCAAAAGAAAAAAAGTTTTATACCATCAAATGAAAAAGAATCCCTTCTATTTTATAATCTAAATAAAGACGAAAAAAAATCGGCCGGTCAAAGAGAGCTTGAATCAGATAAAGAAAAAAAAAGAAATCCTAAATCAGCTCTATCAAACCAAGAAAAAAATATTGAAGAAAATTATGCAGACTCAACGATAAAAAAACGTAAAAATAAAAAACAATACAAAAGCAATACAGAAGCGGCACTTTATTTATTTCTCACAAGATATTCGCGTTTTCAATTGCGATGGAATTGCTTTTTTAATCAAAAAATTCTCAATAATGTAAAAGTATACTGTCTCTTGGTTAGACTAAAAAATCCAAACGAAATTGCGATATCTTCTATTGAAAGAGGAGAGATGAGCCTAGACATTCTAATGATTGGGAAGAATTTCACTTTTGCAAAATTAATGAAAAAAGGAATATTGATTATTGAACCTGTCCGTTTGTCTGTACAAAACGATGGACAACTTATTATATATAGAACCATAGGTATTTCATTGGTTCATAAAAATAAACAAAAAATAAGTAAAAGATACAAAAAAAAAATGGAAAAATCCATTACAAAATATCAAAACAAAACTGTAAATAGAAAAAAAGATTTCTTTGTCCCTGAAAATATTCTATCCCCTAAACGACGTAGAGAATTTCGAATTCTAATTTGTTTCAACTTAAAAAAAAAAAATGCGAGGGATAGAAATCCAAGATTTGATAAGAATATTCAAAACTTGACCACAGTTTTGCCTAAAAAGAAAGATCTTGATAAGGATAAAAATAACCTAATAAAATTAAAATCCTTTCTTTGGCCCAATTTTAGATTAGAAGATTTAGCTTGTATGAATCGCTATTGGTTTAATACTACTAACGGAAATCATTTCAGTATGATAAGAATACACATGTATACGCGATTTCCAATTCATTAATGAGAGATCCTTTTTACTATATATAATATATAAGTTACAATATATGAAAACAACTGTATGCGCAAATATGAGGTATTGTTTTAAATTCAATCTTTATACATGAGATTAATTTAATTAATGCCATAGATACCAATCAGAGCAGATCCATAAATAAATTAACAGAATCCTCCTTTTTTTGATCTAAATTTAGATTTTTTTTAGAAAACGAAGAATTAAGAAATTGATAATTAAATTAAGATCCTTGTCCAAAAAAACTAACATTATTATTACTGATCAGTAAAATTCATATCTTTCAATTCATATTAAAAAGGGAAGGATTTCTTTTTATGATAAAAAATGCATTCATTTCATTTCAAGAAAAAAAAGAAGAAAGCAGGGGGTCTGTTGAATTTCAAGTATTCAGTTTCACTAATAAGATACGAAGACTTACTTCACATTTGGAATTGCACAGAAAAGATTATTTATCTCAGAGGGGTCTACGAAAAATTCTGGGAAAACGTCAACGACTGTTGGCTTATTTGTCAAAAAAAAATAGAGTACGTTATAAAGAATTAATTAATCAGTTGAATATTCGGGAATTAAAAACTCGTTAAATTCAAAAATAGTGAATTAGTTAATTTTTTAGATCTTGAATTTTTTGATAAACTTCTTTTTCAGCAATCTAATTCATGCCAGAACGAATCAAGGAAAAACTTATGAAGAGACCAGTTACAGGAAAAGATCTTATGATAGTCAATATGGGACCTCACCACCCATCCATGCATGGTGTTCTTCGCTTAATTGTTACTCTAGATGGTGAGGATGTTGTTGACTGTGAACCCATATTGGGTTATTTACACAGAGGAATGGAAAAAATTGCAGAAAACCGAGCAATTATACAATATTTACCTTATGTAACGCGATGGGATTATTTAGCTACTATGTTTACAGAAGCAATAACAGTAAATGGACCAGAACAATTGGGAAATATTCAAGTTCCTAAAAGGGCCAGCTATATCAGAGTAATTATGCTGGAATTGAGTCGTATAGCTTCTCATCTGTTATGGCTCGGCCCTTTTATGGCAGATATTGGTGCACAGACTCCTTTTTTCTATATTTTCAGAGAACGAGAATTTGTATATGATCTTTTCGAAGCTGCCACCGGTATGAGAATGATGCATAATTTTTTTCGTATTGGAGGAATAGCGGCCGATTTACCTTATGGTTGGATAGATAAATGCTTGGATTTTTGTGATTATTTTTTAACAGAAGTTGTTGAATATCAAAAACTGATTACACGAAATCCGATTTTTTTAGAACGGGTTGAAGGAGTTGGGATTATTGGTGGGGAAGAAGCAATAAATTGGGGTTTATCCGGACCCATGCTACGCGCATCCGGAATACCATGGGATCTTCGTAAAGTTGATCGTTATGAGTCTTACGATGAATTTGAATGGGAAATTCAGTGGCAAAAACAAGGAGATTCATTAGCTCGTTATTTAGTACGACTTAGCGAAATGGCAGAATCCATAAAAATTATTCAACAGGCTCTGGAAGGACTTCCGGGAGGTCCCTATGAGAATTTAGAAAGCAGAGGCTTTGATAGAAAAAGGAATCCCGAATGGAATGATTTTGAATATCGATTCATTAGTAAAAAACCTTCTCCTACTTTTGAATTATCGAAACAAGAACTTTATGTAAGAGTTGAAGCTCCAAAAGGGGAATTGGGGATTTTTCTCATAGGAGATCAAAGTGGTTTTCCTTGGAGATGGAAAATCCGACCACCGGGTTTTATTAATTTGCAAATTCTTCCTGAACTAGTTAAAAGAATGAAATTGGCTGATATTATGACGATACTCGGTAGCATAGATATAATTATGGGAGAAGTTGATCGTTAAAATGATAATTTATGCAACAGCAGTACAAACTATAAATTCTTTTGTTAGATTGGAATCTTTTAAAGAGGTCTACGGACTCATATGGATATTTGTCCCTATATTTTCTCTTGTATTGGGAATCATAACAGGTGTACTAGTAATTGTGTGGTTAGAAAGAGAAATATCCGCAGGGATACAACAACGTATTGGACCTGAATACGCCGGCCCGTTGGGAATTCTTCAAGCTCTAGCCGACGGGACAAAACTACTTTTCAAAGAAAATCTTCGTCCATCTAGAGGAAATACTCCTTTATTTAGTATTGGACCATCTATAGCAGTTATCTCAATTTTACTAAGTTATTCAGTAATTCCCTTTAGCAATCACCTTGTTTTAGCGGATCTCAATATCGGTATTTTTTTATGGATTGCCATCTCAAGTATTGCTCCTATTGGACTTCTTATGTCAGGATATGGATCAAATAATAAATATTCTTTTTTAGGTGGTCTGCGAGCTGCTGCCCAATCGATTAGTTATGAAATACCATTAACTCTATGTGTTTTATCAATATCTCTACGTGCGATTCGTTGAAACATAAACGTTTATTTTTACTATTCCGTTTCTTCTAGACGAATAAGTTAAAAAACCGAATATATATATATTTATCTTTCGAGTTAATCTTAATAAAAGGAATTTGATAGTTATATATGAGTGAAAAAAAACTGCTCAGAAATTAGCAGTAAAAAGAAAAATTGAGTCTCATTTCCTATGTACAAAGGTTAAACGGAAATAAACATAAGCGTAAGAATCACTTTACCCCAAGTTTGGTTAATTAGTCATCCTGGCTTGAAGCGGGTTAAAAATATTAACCGTATGACGTTTTCACTCTCAGTTATATAGATTAACATACATGTATTACAAAGTGAGCGGCAATTAGGTAAAAGTGAGTGGATGGTTAGAAACACCAAAATACACAAAGAATTTGTAATAGAGATTAACCAAATTGAAAAGGATATTTATGCATAACATAAGATAAAAAAAAAAAAAGAAGGTTCATTGGGGCTTGAACTTAGTAGAAATGATCAGACAGTACTCCCCAAGATTCCGATTCAGAGTATGCTCCTATCCACCAATAAATGTAATGACTATCAGAAACGAAATAATCCTTTATTTTTTATAAGTCCACCAACTTTTTTTATAAAAAAGAAAGAAGAATAGGAACGAAACAAGGATATTTTTTTCATATATTTCGCAAATAAAATAGAATTTCTGTCATAAATAATAAACTAATAAGATGTCTAATTCTTTTTCGTAATCGAAAACCACGATGGGCTTAAATACCTATTTTTATTTTTACAAGGAGTATTTTATTAAAGGATTAAGTTATTACTCAACAAATAGAAATTAAAATTTGTAAAGGATAAGATGAATTCCGAAGCGCTTTTTTTTATTCTTAGAATTTGAGCAGACAGAATTCCATTGGTATAATTCGGGACCCCAGATATATTTATATTTAATCTATTTTAGAACACATCATATCCATCTAAATAATCCTAATCTGGTCCTTAGATTTATTTATGGCCCCCGAGGAGCCGTATGAGGCGAAGACCTCATGTACGGTTTTGTAATAGCGGTGAAAATAGTAATGTTATCATCGACTAGGATTATCTAACAGTTTAAGTACAGTTGATATAGTTGAGGCACAATCAAAATATGGTTTTTGGGGATGGAATTTGTGGCGTCAACCTATAGGTTTTATCATTTTTCTAATTTCTTCCCTAGCAGAATGTGAGAGGTTACCGTTTGATTTACCAGAAGCGGAAGAAGAATTAATAGCAGGTTATCAAACTGAATATTCAGGTATCAAATTTGGTTTATTTTACGTTGCTTCTTATCTAAATCTATTAATTTCCTCATTATTTGTAACAGTTCTATACTTAGGCGGTTGGAATATTTCTATTCCGTATATATCTACTCTGGAGCTATTTCAAAGAGATCAAATTTTTGGAACAACAATTGGTATCTTTATTACATTAGCTAAAACTTATTTGTTCTTGTTCATTTCTATCGCAACAAGATGGACCTTACCTAGGCTAAGAATGGATCAACTATTAAATCTTGGATGGAAATTTCTTTTACCTATTTCCCTTGGTAATCTATTATTAACAACTTCTTTCCAACTCTTTTCACTCTAAATTGAAAATGAATCTAACATATTCATTATTTGTTTTAAACAAGAGAAAAAAACAAAGATAAAATTATTCATAGATAATTACAATATGCTTCCTATGATAACCGGGTTCATGAATTATGGTCAACAAACCCTACGAGCTGCAAGGTATATTGGTCAAGGTTTCATGATTACCTTATCCCATACAAATCGTTTACCTGTAACTATTCAATATCCCTATGAAAAATTAATAACATCGGAACGTTTCCGTGGTCGAATCCATTTTGAATTTGATAAATGCATTGCTTGTGAAGTATGTGTTCGAGTATGTCCTATAGATCTGCCTGTTGTTGATTGGAAATTGGAAACTAATATTCGAAAAAAACGATTACTTAATTACAGTATTGATTTTGGAATTTGTATATTTTGTGGTAATTGTGTTGAGTATTGTCCAACAAATTGTTTGTCAATGACTGAAGAATATGAATTTTCAACTTATGATCGTCACGAATTGAATTATAATCAAATAGCTTTGGGTCGTTTACCAATGTCAGTAATTGACGATTACACTATTCGAACAATTTTGAATTCACCTCAAACAAAAAATGGGTAAACTCATTAATTTGATTAAAAAAAGAATTCAAAATTTTTGAATTATATAAAGAATTTAATTAAAAACTTGTATTGTATTTATATAATAATATTAAGTATTAAGGCTCATTCGTTTAATATAATATATTCGTAATTACTTTCTTGAAATGGATAGGTTGAAAATAGACTTTAGAATAAAAAAAGAGAAACTGTCTAATAATTGTATCTACATCAATTCAGATCCATTAGATTATAATTTCACTTTATTAGAAACATATTAAAAAAAAATTCCCGGTTAAATTAATAAGGTCATGAAAAGGATTTCGATTTTTTTTCTTATTTTAATAATATAATGGATTTGCCTGGACCAATACATGATTTTCTTTTAGTTTTTCTGGGATCCGGTCTTGTAGTAGGAGGTCTGGGAGTGGTATTACTTCCCAACCCAATATTTTCAGCCTTTTCCTTAGGATTTGTTCTTGTTTGTATATCTTTATTGTATATTCTATCAAATTCCCATTTTGTAGCTGCTGCACAACTCCTTATTTACGTGGGGGCCATAAATGTTTTAATCATATTTGCTGTGATGTTCATGAATGATTCAGAATATTCCACAGATTTCAATCTGTGGACCGTTGGGGATGGGATTACTTCGTTGGTTTGTACAACTATTCTTTTTTCATTAATTTCTACTATTCTCGATACGTCATGGTACGGGGTTATTTGGACTACAAGATTAAACCAGATTCTAGAGCAAGATTTAATAAGTAATAGTCAACAAATAGGAATTCATTTATCAACAGATTTTTTTCTTCCATTTGAACTCATTTCAATAATTCTTTTAGTTGCTTTGATAGGTGCAATTTCTGTGGCTCGTCAATAAAAAACGTTCTAATTAGTAAAGACCAAAGAAAACTTTGTGTATGTTATGAAATTTTTTTTTACCTAATATAATTTTTATTCGTACTTTTTTGTTATATTCTAGTTGATTGAATCCGGTGAATTATTTTTCATATTGAAATTAATCAAAACTGATAAGGAGTTGCTGAATGATACTCGAACATGTACTTGTTTTGAGTGCCTATTTATTTTTGATTGGTCTTTATGGATTGATCACGAGTCGAAATATGGTTAGGGCTCTTATGTGTCTTGAACTTATACTCAATGCAGTTAATATGAATTTCGTAACATTTTCTGATTTTTTTGATAATTCCCAACTAAAAGGGGATATTTTCTGCATTTTTGTTATAGCAATTGCAGCCGCTGAAGCAGCTATTGGATTAGCTATAGTCTCGTCAATTTATCGTAACAGAAAATCAACTCGCATCAACCAATCGACCTTATTAAATAAGTAGCATAAAAAATTATAGATTGAAATTTGCATATAAAATAGGTTTAGATTATATTTGTGAAAATCTAAGAAATCAAAGTATTTTAGCCCCGTTTTTTTATCAATTGAGCCATAATTCATTACAAAAATTCTATTAAAGGAAATCATTGCTTCATCTAGTATTTTAATATATCATTCAGTTAGAAGTTTACTAGATTGAAAATTTATGACATTAAAAAAACTATCGATCCTATGTCACATTCAGTAAAAATTTATGATACCTGTATAGGATGTACTCAATGTGTCCGAGCATGCCCTACAGACGTATTAGAAATGATACCTTGGGATGGATGTAAAGCTAAGCAAATAGCTTCCGCTCCAAGAACCGAGGACTGTGTTGGTTGTAAGAGATGTGAATCCGCCTGTCCAACGGATTTTTTGAGCGTGCGAGTTTATTTATGGCATGAAACAACTCGAAGTATGGGTCTAGCTTATTGATACGTTACTGAAAACCTCATTTGAATAAATTTGGAATACATTTTATTTTTTTTATTGACAAGTACTCGTACTCAAAAAAGTTCAATTATATTTTTTTATTTATATATTTTTTTTGAGTACGCGTTCTTTGGACCTGGTGTATCTTGTCTTTACCACGAATGATTTTCCTTGGTTAACAATAATTGTTGTTTTTCCAATATCTGCCGGTTCGTTAATGTTATTTCTCCCGCATAGGGGAAATAAAGTAAATAAATGGTATACTATATGCATTTGTATCTTAGAACTTCTTCTAACGACCTATGCTTTTTGTTATAATTTTAAAATGGACGATCCATTAATTCAACTGTCCGAAGATTATAAATGGATCAATTTGTTTGATTTTTACTGGAGAATGGGAATAGATGGACTTTCTATAGGAACGATTTTACTGACGGGATTTATTACTACTTTAGCCACTTTAGCGGCTTTTCCAGTTACTCGGGATTCCCGATTATTCCATTTCCTGATGTTAGCAATGTACAGCGGTCAAATAGGATCATTTTCTTCTCGGGATCTTTTACTTTTTTTCATCATGTGGGAATTAGAATTAATTCCTGTTTATCTACTTTTATCCATGTGGGGTGGAAAGAAACGTCTGTATTCAGCTACAAAATTTATTTTATACACGGCAGGAAGTTCTATTTTTTTATTAATAGGAGTTTTAGGTATAAGTTTATATGGTTCGAACGAACCAACATTAAATTTAGAACTATTAGCTAATCAATCCTATCCTGTCACACTCGAAATACTATTTTATATTGGATTTCTTATTGCTTTTGCCGTCAAATCACCGATTATACCTTTACATACTTGGTTACCTGACACCCACGGTGAGGCACATTACAGTACCTGTATGCTTCTCGCTGGAATCTTATTAAAAATGGGAGCATATGGGTTGGTGCGAATCAATATGGAATTATTACCTCACGCTCATTCTATGTTTTCTCCTTGGTTGATGGTAGTCGGTACAATCCAAATAATTTATGCAGCTTCAACATCTCCCGGTCAACGTAATTTAAAAAAGAGAATAGCCTATTCTTCTGTATCTCATATGGGTTTTATAATTATAGGTATTGGTTCTATAACGGATCCTGGACTTAATGGAGCTATTTTACAAATAATCTCTCATGGATTTATTGGCGCTGCACTTTTTTTCTTGGCAGGAACGAGTTATGATAGAATTCGGCTTGTTTATCTTGATGAAATGGGTGGAATGGCTATCTCCATTCCAAAAATATTTACAATGTTCACTATCTTATCGATGGCTTCCCTTGCATTGCCGGGCATGAGTGGTTTTGTTGCAGAATTAATCGTTTTTTTTGGAATAATTACCAGCCAAAAATATTTCGTAATTTCCAAAATTTTAATTATTTTTGTAATGGCAATTGGAATGATATTAACTCCTATATATTTATTATCTATGTCACGCCAAATGTTCTATGGATACAAGTTAATTAATGTCAAAAACTATTCTTTTTTTGATTCGGGACCCCGAGAGTTATTTCTTTCAATCTCTATTCTTCTACCCATAATTGGTATTGGGATTTATCCTGATTTTGTGCTCTCATTAGCAAGTGATAAGGTCGAATCCATTTTATCTAATTATTTTTATGGATAGTTTTCAGGAAATAAAAAAAAGCATTAAATTGAATTGTAATCAGAAGTCTTTGGTCTTTGTATTGTGAGAACCTTTTGAATCATTGTACTACTTGATTCAAAAGGTTCTTGATGATTTACTACTAAAACGAAATTAGATTTCTTAACTTATATGAAGTTAGATATAGATGCTATTCTTTTTTATTTGGATTCCTTTTTTTTGTTACTGTTTTATTTAATTCGATGTAAATGAACCATAACTATGTAAACCTATTCCTAAAAGATTGACGCCAAAATAGCATATCCAAATTAAAAGAAAACCTATCGAAGCCACAATTGCAGAATTTATACCCCTAACATTCCTATTTGTTTTAATATGTAAATAAATTGCGAATATGGTCCAAGTAATAAATGCCCAAGTTTCTTTTGGATCCCAGTTCCAATATGAACCCCATGTCTCATTAGCCCATACAGCTCCTGAAAGAATACCGACGGTTAAAAAGATAAATCCAAGACTAATAATACGAAAACTCCAATAATCTAATTGGTCAATCAATTGATACCTATAATAATTTCTAGAAAAACTAAAATTAATGTTTTGTTGTAGTAAAATAGAATTTCTTTCATTTATGTAGTAAAGTACATCAAAAGAAAATAATTCATTTAATAAAAAATTTTTTTTTATATTCTTTTTCCAAAAAGTAGGTCCGACTTTGCGAAATGTAATCACTAGAAGAGCTATTGATAATAATGATCCGCATAACAGAGCACCATAGCCTAATATCATCATACTTACGTGCATCATTAACCACTGGGATTGGAGAGCTGGTACTAATATCGCAGACTTAGGCATTTTGTTTAAAAGACCTGAAGTAGCAAAACCCTGAATAAAAATAGCACTTGGCGCAGTTATTGCGTTTAAGTGATTTTTTTGTTTTTTATTAAAATAGGAAACCATATGAATAATTGAAAAAGCCCATGAAAGAAAAATTAATGATTCATATAAATTACTTAATGGAAAATGTCCTGAATAAATCCAACGAGTGAATAATAATCCTGTTATACCAAAAAACGTAATTCCGATTCCTTTATCTGATGAATCAAAAAATCCTATGATTTCATCTAAGTTAACTAAAAAAGTTAAAAAATAAATTGTCAGTACAATTGAAACGACCGAAAAAGATATATGAGTTAATATATGCTCTAAAATTGAAAAAATCATAAAAAATTTGTTAAAAATTAATAAATTAATACTAGGTTTTACCCGATTTTAGAAAAAAAAAAGTCGGGTATTATTTTTGATTATAAAACTTATAATATCTCTTTTATAAGATCTTATGCCGCTACTCGGACTCGAACCGAGATGCTTTAGCACTGCTTCCTAAGAGCAGCGTGTCTACCAATTTCACCATAGCGGCAACTTGTTCAAAACAATACTAACAAGTTTTGATTCAATCGTCGAGATTAAATTTTAAATAAAATCAGATTTTCCTAATTGCTCAAGAGAAATAAAAAAAATAATTATCAAAATAAATATTTTGATGCATCTTTTTATTTTTTATATTGTACAAACATAAGATTTTTTGATCACTTCAAAATCATATCATATATTATTATTTATTATTATTATCTAATATTCACTTATTGTGGACAGATGCTTTTATCAATTTGATTCCAAGTAAAGAATATAATAATTCAGAGAAATAAGAATTACTAAAGGTATAAAGACATTTTTTTTTACTTAAATTAATTTGAAGAACCTATTGATTTCGCTTAACGATCTTTTATTTCCTCTTAACGAGGAAATAAAAGATCGTTATTTATTATTACATCAAGGTAGTGATGGGGAAAATAAGAATCCCTTTTTTGTAACTAAAAAAAAATGTGAACCTTTCTTTTTTATCTATATATTTTCTTTTTTTTTTCTCTTTTGGTTCCTATTTTTTTATATGTATTCTAAAAAATTTGTTTTTAAGTTAGGCTAATTCTAATTATTATAGTGTTTTTTATTTATTTTGTTGTACAAAAAAACTTTTTGAATTACCTGTAGAAAGTGATTTCCCTAACGAAAAAGCTTTCAACGATGTCCAATATCCCTTTCTTTTCCAAATTTTTTTACGAATACGCTTTTTCGAGATAGAAGTACGTTTTTTTGGAACTGCCATTCAAAAATGAAAAAAAGTTTTTCAGTGGTATAATTGGATGTCAAAGACATTTATTATTCTATTCTTTCGTACTCCATATTGAGTTATTTTTTTTCTTTCAAATTTTATTATATATTATTTTCAAAACAAAAAAGACATTCAAAAATTTAAAACCCAACTATTTTTTCCTTTTTTTTTTCTTTGGTTCTTAAATTTTTTTTTTATTTAACTTTTGAAATCCGTACGAGAGTGCTCATTTAATTAATCTATACTGATAGATTATATTATCAAAAAAATTATGAGATTTCTTCCCATCATATGTAAAAAAAATATCGATTATAATAATATTTTTTGCAAATAAAAAAAAGTTCACTTAGTGTACTGGAAGACAATCACTAAATTCCATAATTTAAATTAATTCCTTAATAATTTTAAATAATCAAACTCAAATAACTTTGTTTTAGGTAAAGTTTTTTTATTATATAATTAATATTAAGTCGTTTTTTGTCATGTAAACCTTTGTTCTATTCTTAATATATGTATATAAATTATTATAATACGGAATTATAATTCACTTTTTCTTTATATGCATAAAATCAAAATTTTATTTAGTAGTAATAAAAAAAAGACAAATAATTTTTTTGACAGTAACTTAGTAATATTATTTACTCACTTCTAATTTTTTGATTTGAATATATATTTCTTTTCAAAGATTTATGAAGGATTAGACTAATTCGAAAAAATTTCTATTTAAGTTTGAAATCGCGTGCTTTTTTCTTTTTTATTGTCTCCTTTGAAAAATCTATATATACAACCCAGTGAATAAGAAATAATAAATTTAAGAATAAAATAAAAAGGATTTTTTATTTTATGGAACATACATATCAATATGCATGGATCATCCCTTTCATTCCACTTCCAGTACCTATTTTACTAGGAATTGGACTTCTACTTTTTCCGACAGCAACAAAAAACCTTCGCCGTATATGGACTTTTCTG